TTGCATTTGGCAAAAATTCATACCAATCAAAAAAATGATTTGAATTTTGATGTAAAAGGTTTATAGACGGAGTTAACAATTTTGATAAGATATCAAAATTGTTTCCTTCTTGATTAAAGGGGATTCCTATGGCTCCAACAAACAAAGGAAATAAGACTAATATAAGCATAGAGAATAGCATAGTATTGTCCGATTCATGGGGATAAAAAAAAGTCTTTGTAGGACCAAAAGGCAAAATAGTAAGAAAAGGCATTTTTGTTACATGAGTATCCATTCGGTATGTTTTCTTCGAAAAAAAAGAAGTCCTTTCCCTTTCATTATTATTTATTTTTAATAAAGCAACTAAAGGAAAACTTTTTTTAATCGATTTTTGCTCCTCTTTACCCCATAGAGATATTGAATAGAAGGAATTTCCTTTTTTGCCACTGTAATTTTGAAAACGAACGTTTAAATGTCCTTCAAAAGTAAGTAAATAAATCCGAAACATATAAAATGCAGTTAATCCGGCTGTGAAAGAAGCAATTATTGCGAAAATCGGTGAATATAACCAACTATCATTAAGAATTTCATCTTTGGACCAAAAACAAGCAAGAGGTGGAATACCACAAAGAGAAAGTGTACCTAATAAAAAAGCAGTTTTTGTAATTGGCACGTGCTTTCTTAACCCGCCCATAAGAGCCATATTCTGGCTTTTATCTGGAGCGTATCCAACAAGAGCTTCCATTGAATGAATAATTGATCCGGATCCTAAAAACAACAAGGCTTTCGAATAAGCATGAGTAATCAAATGAAATAAAGCGGCTCGATAAGACCCCATACCTAGAGCTAACATCATATAACCCAATTGAGACATTGTAGAATAGGCTAAACTTTTCTTAATATCTTTTTGAGCAAGAGCTAAAGTGGCTCCTAATAATACTGTTATTATACCTATAAAAGATATTAGATTCATTATGTATGGTATCGCTATGAAAAGTGGAAGAAGACGAGCTACAAGAAAAATTCCCGCTGCTACCATAGTAGCGGCGTGGATAAGAGCCGAAATAGGAGTAGGTCCCTCCATGGCATCAGGTAACCATACATGAAGGGGAAATTGTGCGGATTTAGCAACTGCGCCGCCAAATAATAGAAAGGCACACAAAGTAACAAATAAAAAGTGAACCTCCTTCTTATAAATCAAGTTATTGAATATTTCGAACAAATCCCGAAATTCGAAACTACCCGTTGTCCAATAAAGACCTAAGATTCCTAATAATAAACCAAAATCCCCTACACGATTAGTTACAAAGGCTTTTTGACAAGCACTTGCCGCACTAGGTCGTGTGAACCAAAACCCTATTAATAGATAAGAACACATCCCAACCAACTCCCAAAAAATATAAATTTGTATCAAATTCGAACTTGTAACTAATCCCAACATGGAAGTATTGAAAAAACTCATATAAGCAAAAAATCTCAAATATCCTTGATCATGAGACATATAATTGTCGCTATAAAAAAGAACCAGAATTCCAACTGTGGTGATTAATATTGACATAATAGAAGTAAGCGGATCAATAAAGTGTCCGAACTCGAAAGAAAAATCATTATTGATGGTCCAAGACCATATGTATTGATAGATAGAACTCCTATTTATTTGCTGAATAGATAGATCGACCGAAAAAATCATAACTATACTTAACAAAAAAATACTAGGAAAAGCCCAAATACGGCGAAGATTTTTTGTTGCCGTTGGAAAAAGTAGAAGTCCCACTCCTATTAACATAGGAACTGGAAGCAGAACGAAAGGTATGATCCAAGAATATTGATATGTATGTTCCATAAAAATAATAATTTTTTTATTCTTAATTAATTGTTTCTGATTCACCGGTTCTTATCTCTTTTAAAAGGGATTACTAAAGTATTAAAAAAGCAACTGAAACTAAAATGGAATTTTCTGTTCGTAGTTAGTTTGAACCTTTCTCAACTACTTCAAAAATTTTCAAAGTGAAAAATAACGAATTATTTTATACTAAGTTTATACTAAGTTTATACTAAGTAAGATTTTTAGGAAAACGTAGCAGCAAATTACAATTTCCATTATTATTCCCTATTACAAAAATTTATGGACATATATCAAGACTAAAAAATTGGACAAAAAAAAAAGAAGTACTTTATTTTGATATCAATCATCGGATGTCCCATAACTTTGCCTAATAAAAAAATAAAAAAAGAACTAGGTATTTTTGTTTGTTTATTCAGAATAATTAACGAGTTTCATTCGGGACTGATTGATTATGTTCTATTCTAATAAATGGCATTTAATAACCAATTACTAGAAAAGAAAAAGATTCAAGTTTTTTATTAGGTAGGTAAGGGTTCTTAAGCTTGTTCGATATGTATTTTTTATGTACAAATGGAACATCCCAAAAAGAGACAGAGATAGAAAGGTATCACAAATAACTCCGAAATACAAATTATTTTGCCTCAGTGGAATAGGAATTGAAAAAAAAAAACGATTTGTTTTAAACAATAGATGTCTTTCACATCCAATTTTTGCAATGAATAACTTTTTATTTTTTGAATGGCAGTTCCAAAAAAACGTAGTTCTATATTAAAAAAACGTATTCGTAAAAATATTTGGAAAAAAGGGGGATATTGGGCAGCGCTGAAAGCTTTTTCGTTAGCGAAATCCCTTTCGACCGGGAATTCAAAAAGTTTTTTGTACGACAAATAATGAATAAAACGTTGGAATAATTGGAATCCGCATCCACCTGACTCCAAAAACGAGCCAATTTCGTTTCGAATTTAGATTCCATTTTTTAATATAGAATAGAAAAATAGAAGTAAAAAAAATAGAAATAGAAAAAGTAAGTAATAAATAATGATTTCCATTGCCTACTGTTTTGAACCAATGGATTTGGCTACTGAATTGGTACTTTTTTTTATTTGAAAAAAAAAAAGGAATAAAAATGGAGAGTTTTGCCTTTATTTGTATTTGAATATGCTTTTCATTCCCGGGATGGGGATTCTTAATTTCCCCATCACCCACCCACTTATAAATAAGACAATAATAAAGGTTTTGTTTTGTCTTTTCTTTTTTTTTTTTTCTTTTCTATTTCTCCTTTTCTATTTCAATTTATGCTATAGAATAGCATAAATTGAAATCTTTAGACAAAAGCAATGAGTTGTTGAAACTAATTATTAATTATACTGTTTTTTTTAACTTTCTGAATCATCACTCCAAGTGAGAATGAGAAAAGCGTCTTTCGCCATTTCGGCGTATTTCTAATTTCTATACGAATAGTATGCAATTTAGAAGTAATAAAAAAATCCTATGTTTGAAAGGGAGGATCAATCTAAAAATATCTATTTTTAGAAATCGGATTTAGAAATCAATTTTTAAAGTAGGACAATAGAAATCAAAATTCTTTTATATAATATGTATAGCTCAATACCTAATTGGTTTGATAAACCCTAAGACAAATTCATACTGAAAAAAAAACCTAACGATTATCACAAGACAAAAGTTATGCAAATTAAATAAAATTTTTTTGAATTATTGGATAATATGCTTAAATTGTGATCGTGATCCATAAAAAAGAAAAAGAATATGTTATTGTTAAATTGTTAAGTTAAATAAAACTGAAACCTTAAATAACTAAATAAAACGATAAAAAAGGGATTGTTTCAATCTCTATTGAAACAGGTTTTTATTCATCAATTGAATGCTTCCTAAAACATCAATTGAATGCTTCCTAAAAATAAAAAGTATTTCATTGAAACTTTCTCTTTCACTTTCAATCTCGACGATTAAATAAAAATAAGTTATTATTATTTCTAGCAAGCCGCTATGGTGAAATCGGTAGACACGCTGCTCTTAGGAAGCAGTGCTAGAGCATCTCGGTTCGAATCCGAGTGGCGGCATAATATCTTCTAATCTTCTAAAAGATATATAAAAGCCCTATAATGAATTGAATTTCCGATTTCCATTCCGTATACTCAAGAGACTTTCACTTTTTACTTTTAATTTCATTTTTTATTTATGATATTTTCAACTTTAGAACATATATTAACTCATATATCATTTTCGGTCATTTCAATTGGAATTACAATTCATTTAATAACCTTATTAGTCGATGAAATCGTAGGACTATATCATTCATCAGAAAAGGGGATGATAGCTACCCTTTTCTGTCTAACAGGATTATTAGTAATTCGTTGGATTTATTCGGGGCATTTCCCATTAAGTGATTTATATGAATCATTAATCTTTCTGTCATGGAGTTTCTCCATTATTCATAGGGTTTTAAAACATAAAAATCATTTAAGCGCAATAACCGCGCCAAGTGCTATTTTTACCCAAGGCTTTGCAACTTTGTGTTTGTTAACCAAAATGCATCAATCCGGAATATTAGTGCCCGCTCTACAAGTTCAGTGGTTAATGATGCACGTAAGTATGATGGTATTCGGCTATGCAGCTCTTTTATGCGGATCATTATTATCCACAGCTCTTCTAGTCATTACATTTCGAAAAGTGATAAGGATTTTTGGTAAAAGCAATAAATTATTAAATGGAACTGTAACTGAGTCGTTTTCCTTCGGTGAAATACAATACATGAATGCAAAAACCAATGTTTTACTAAATACTTATTTTTTTTCTGCTAGAAATTATTACAGGTATCAATTGATTCAACAATTGGATCATTGGAGTTATCATATTATTAGTCTAGGATTTATCTTTTTAACCATAGGTATTCTTTCAGGCGCAGTATGGGCTAATGAGGCATGGGGATCATATTGGAATTGGGATCCAAAGGAAACTTGGGCATTTATTACTTGGACTATATTTGGGATTTATTTCCATACTCGAACAAATAAAAAATCGGAAGGTTTTAATTCCGCAATTGTGGCTTCTATGGGCTTTGTTATAATTTGGATATGTTATTTCGGGGTCAATCTATTAGGAATAGGGTTACATAGTTATGGTTCATTTAATTAACAATTCACATCTAATTGAATTGCAAATTGAAGAAAAGAAAGGGCCTGATGAAGACAAACATAGGACAGCGCATATATATAAACGAAACTGAGTGGAAACCGCCGAGAACCTTTTGAATCAAGTAGTGGAGTGATTCAAAAGGTTCTCACAAACGCCAAAGGGGTTTGGTTACAATTCAAATTTATTTTTTCTTTTTTTATTCATGAAAATTCTCTATAAAAAAATTAGATAGAATAGCTTCGACCTTGTCCACTGATAGTGACAGAACGAAATCCGGATAAATACCAATACCAAGTACGGGTAGAAGAATAGAGATCAAAACAAATAATTCCCGTGGTCCAGAATCAAAAAAATAAGAGTTTACGCCATTAAATAGCTTGTACCCATAAAACATTTGCCGTAACATAGATAATGAATAAATAGGAGTTAATATCATTCCAATTGCCATTACAAAAGTAATCAGTATTTTTGCTATTAAAAAATATTTTTGGCTAGTAATTATTCCAAAAAAGACTATCAATTCCGCAACAAAACCACTCATGCCCGGTAATGCAAGGGAAGCCATTGATAAGATACTAAATAGCGTGAATATCTTTGGAATTGGTATAGCCAGTCCGCCCATTTCGTCGAGATAACCATGACGTATTCTATCATAACTCGTTCCTGCTAAGAAAAAAAGTGCAGCGCTAATAAACCCATGAGAAATTATTTGTAAAATGGCTCCGCTGAGTCCTGTATCAGTTATCGAGCCAATTCCTATAATTATGAAACCCATATGAGATACAGAGGAATAGGCGATTCTTTTTTTTAAATTGCGTTGGCCAGGAGATGTTAAAGCTGCATAAATTATTTGCATTGTACCTACTATGATTAACCAGGGAGAAAATAGAGAATGAGCGTGCGGTAATAGTTCCATATTGATCCGAACCAAGCCATATGCTCCCATTTTTAATAAGATTCCGGCCAGAAGCATACAAGTACTGTAATGGGCCTCCCCATGGGTGTCTGGTAACCATGTATGAAAGGGTATAATTGGTGATTTGACAGCAAAAGCAATAAGAAATCCAATATAGAATAGTATTTCCAGTGCCACGGGATACGATCGATTAGCTAATATTTCCAAATTTAATGTTGGTTCATTGGAACCGTATAAACCGATACCCAAAACTCCTATTAATAGAAAAACGGAACCTCCTGCAGTGTACAAAATAAACTTTGTAGCTGAATAAAGACGTTTCTTTCCACCCCATGCTGATAGAAGTAGATAAACAGGAATTAATTCTAATTCCCACATGATGAAAAAAAGTAAAAGGTCACGAGAAGCAAATGATCCTATTTGACCGCTATACATTGCTAACATCAGGAAATAGAATAATCGGGAATTCCGAGTAACTGGCCAAGCCGCTAACGTAGCTAAAGTGGTGATAAATCCCGTCAATAAAATGGGTCCTAGGGAAAGTCCATCTATTCCCAATCTCCAGTAAAAACCAAAAAAATTGATCCATTTATAATCCTCTGCGAGTTGTATTAATGGATCGTCCAATTCAAAATGATAACAGAAGGCATAGGTCGTTAGAAGGAGTTCTAGCACGCATATATATATAGTATACCCCCTAGTCACCTTATTTCCTCTATGAGGGAGAAAGAAAATGAAAAAACCCGTGGCTATCGGAAAAACTACAATTATTGTTAACCAAGGAAAAAAGTTCGTGGTAAAGGCAAGATACACTCGAACCAGACAAAACCGTGCTCGAAAAATAGAATATATATTCTTAATTTTTTTTTTTTTTATTTTTCGAGTACGGGTTTTTGTCGGTAATCAGTAAGTAAAAAAAATGTATTCAAAATAGATTCAAGTGGGGTTTTTTGGAACGTATCAATATCAATAAGCTAGACCCATGCTTTGAGTTGTTTCATGCCATAAATAAACTCGAACACTCAAGAAATCCGTTGGACAGGCGGATTCACATCTCTTACAACCAACACAATCCTCCGTTCTTGGAGCAGAAGCAATTTGTTTAGCTTTACATCCGTCCCAAGGTATCATTTCTAATACATCCGTGGGACATGCTCGGACACATTGAGTACACCCTATACATGTATCATAAATCTTTACTGAATGTGACATTGAATCTATCAATTTCTGAATTCATAAATTTTCGATCTAGTAATTTTTGAAATGAATCATATATTGAAACACCAGATCAATCAACGATTTACCAGAATTTTGGAATCAATCCATTTCTGGATCAACTGATAAGAGGGAACAAAGATACTTTGATTTTTTACGTTTTTGCCAATATGATCGAGGTTAGGACGTATTATAGATGCTAATTCGAATTGATGAATATTCTGATTTTGAAATACTATTTTATTTATTCAACAAAGTCGATTGATTGATACGAATTGATTTTCTGTTACGATAAATTGACGAAACAATAGCTGATCCGATAGCTGCTTCAGCGGCTGCAATAGCTATAACAAAAATTGAGAAAATATCTCCTTTTAATTGCCTACTATCAAAAAAATCGGAAAATGTTACAAAATTTATATTAACCGCATTTAGTATAAGTTCAAGACACATCAGGGCCCGGACAATATTTCGGCTCGTGATCAATCCATAGATACCAATAGAAAATAAATAAGCACTCAAAATAAGTACATGCTCGAGCATCATTGACCAACTCCGTACCAATTTCGATTCATTTCAATATGAACAATAAGTCAAGTGATTTGATTGCTTATAATCTAACAAGTATAGAACAAAAGAATATATTGCTAATAGATCGAATCATTCTATTTGATTTATACATGAAACAGTATTCAAATAGAATTGAAGGCAAATAGATGTGCTAACACAGAAAAGTTGAATTTGGATTACTGTTGCTAGTTATAAAGATTTTTTACTGACGAGCTACGGCAATTGCACCTATCAAAGCAACTAAAAGAATTATCGAAATGAGTTCAAATGGAAGAAAAAAGTTGGTTGATAAATGAATTCCAATTTGTTGACTATTACTTATCAAATCTTGCTCTATAATCTGGTTGGATCGTGTAGTCCAAATAATCCCGTACCACGACGTATCTAGAATAGTAGTGAGTAAGGACAAAAAAAGACTTGTACAAACCAGAGAAGTAACTCCATCCCCAATAGTCCAAAGATTCAAATGAAAATCGTTGGAATAGTCTGAACCATTCATGAACATTACAGCAAATATGATTAAAACATTTACAGCTCCTACATAAATAAGGAGCTGTGCAGCAGCTACAAAAGGCGAATTTGATAGAATATAGAATAAGGATATACAAATAAGAACGAATCCCAATGAAAAGGCAGAATAAATCGGGTTGGTAAGTAATACCACTCCCAGACCTCCTAATATAAGACCCGATCCTAGAAAAACTAAAAGAAAATCATGTATTGGTCCAGCCAAATCCATTATATTAAAATAAGAGATAAATAAATCGAAATGTTTTTTCATGACCTTATTGAACCGACCAGGCAACTTTTTTTTTATGAGGCATTCCCGATTGAATTCAATTCAAATCTAATAGGTGTGAATTGATGTGGGTACAGTTATTGGATCAATTTCGTTCTTTTCTTTATTGGAAATGGCAGTTGGAAATTGAAAGTCTATATTTCGAAAAAATTGTGGATATATTAACAGACTTTCAATACAAATGAATTTGTACTTCTCATAATCCAATCTATAGTTGGGATTTGTACCAAACAAAGAGAAAGACCTTATTCCTTTATACCAACACGGAACCCTAGTAATTTCCAATAATAAAGAGATTTACCCGTTTTTTCTTTGAGACGAATTCAAAACTGTTCGAATTGTAAAATCGTCAATTACTGACATTGGTAAACGACCTAAAGCAATTTGATTGTAATTCAATTCGTGACGGTCGTAAGTAGCAAGTTCATATTCTTCAGTCATTGATAAACAATTTGTTGGACAATACTCAACGCAGTTACCACAAAAAATACAAATTCCGAAATCAATACTGTAATTAAGCAAGCGTTTCTTTCGAATATCAGTTTCCAATTTCCAATCAACAACAGGCAGATCTATAGGACATACACGAACACATACTTCACAAGCAATACATTTATCAAATTCAAAATGGATTCGACCGCGGAAGCGCTCTGATGTTATTAATTTTTCATAAGGATATTGAATAGTTACAGGGAAACGATTTGCTTGGGATAAGGTAATCATGAAACTTTGACCGATGTACCTTGCAGCTCGTACTGTTTGTTGACCATAATTCATGAACCCAGTTACCATAGGGAACATATCGGGAATATCTATGAATAAATTTTGTCTTTCTCTTGTTTGAGGTAAGCCGTGAATATAGTATCTTTTTTTTTGTTTACAGTGAAAGGAGTTGGGAAGAGGTTGTTAATAATAAATTACCAAGAGAAATAGGTAAAAGAAATTTCCAGCCAAGATTTAATAATTTGTCCATTCTTAGTCTAGGTAAAGTCCATCTTGTTGTGATAGAAATGAACAAGAACAAATAAGTTTTAGCTAATGTAATAAAGATACCAATTGTCGTTCCAAAGATTCCATCTGCTTTATTTATTTCAAATAACTCAGGAACAAATATGTACGGAATTGAAAGATTCCAACCGCCCAAGTAAAGAACTGTTACAAATAATGAGGAAACTAATAAATTTAGATAGGAAGCAACGTAAAATAAACCAAATTTGATCCCTGAATATTCGGTTTGATAGCCTGCTACTAATTCTTCTTCTGCTTCTGGTAAATCAAAAGGTAATCTTTCGCATTCTGCTAGGGAAGAAATTAGAAAAACGATAAACCCTATAGGTTGACGCCACAAATTCCACCCCCAAAAACCATATTTTGATTGCGCCCCGACTATATCAACTGTACTTGAACTATTAGATAATCATAGTCGGTGATAACATTACTGTTCCCATCGCTATTCCAAAACCGTACATGAGATTTTCACCTCATACGGCTCCTCAGGGCCACAAATAAATGTAAGGACCGGGCAAGTATTCGTTATCTTGATATGGTTATAGCATAGATAGACTCGTGGAAGGTCCCCAATTATACCAATGGAATTCTGTCTGCTATAAGAATAAATCAAAAAGCATTTCTGAATTGATCTCATCCTTCAACTTTTTTTGGGTGAGTAATAACTTAATAAATCCTTCAATAAAATACTCTTTGTAGAAATATCTATTGATATTTCGAGCCATCATTTTTTTTTTTCGATTACGAAAAAAAAAAATTAGACATTCCATTAGTTCATGAATCATGACACAATTTTTCTTTCTATGAAGATAGGAAAGAAATAAGAAAAAAATCGCTTTTCTTTTTATTGTAATTTCTTTTTTTTTTTCTATTTTTTTTGTTCCTCTTCTTCTTTCTGAGAAAAAGGGGTCCTCAAAATCAAAAAAGTAAGGGATTATTTCGTTCCTGATAGTAATTTCTTTAATTGGGGGATAGGAGCATACTCTGAATCGGAATTGTGGGGAGTACTGCCTGATCATTTCTACCAACTTAAAGCCCCAATTAGTATTCTTTTTATGTTATGCAGACGTATCTTTTTCGTTAATTTACATAATCTCCATTACTAATTCTTTGTGTGTATTTTAGTGTTCCTTATTATCCACCCATTTTTTTTTTTCAATCCCCCGTTCGTTAATATATGTATTGTAATACATTCAAACATATAGTGAAAACTCCATACGGTTGACTTTTGAGCCCGCTTCAAGCTAGGATGACCAATCAACTAATCTTGGGGTAAAGGGCATCTTCCACTTTTGTTTACTTTAACTTAACTCTTGTACATAGGAAATGAGACTCAATCTTCTTTTACTGCGAATTTAGAAGTTGTTTTCTTTCACTCATATATAACTATCTAATTTTTTTATTAACCTAAAGAATCAATAAATGAATAAAAAAAAAAAAAATGCGGATATCCATTAAATTTCTTTTTTTTTTCTAGAAGGAAAAGAAAAGCTTCTATTTTAGCGAATCGCACGTAGAGATATTGATAAAACACATAAAGTTAATGGTATTTCATAACTAATCGATTGAGCAGCAGCTCGCAGACCACCTAAAAACGAATATTTATTATTTGATCCATATCCTGACATAAGAAGTCCAATAGGAGCAATACTTGAAACGGCAATCCATAAAAAAATACCAATATTGAGATCCGCTAAAACAAGGTGATAACTAAAAGGAATTACTGAATAACTTAGTAGAATTGATATGACTGCTATAGATGGTCCAATACTGAAGAAACGAGTATTTCCTCTAGCTGGAAGAAGATTCTCTTTGAAAAGTAGTTTTGTTCCATCTGCTAAAGCTTGAAGAATTCCGAAAGGGCTGGCGTATTCAGGGCCAATACGTTGTTGTATTCCTGCAGATATTTCTCTTTCTAACCACACAATTACTAGTACACCTATTGTGATTCCTAATACAAGAGTCAAAATAGGGGCAAACACCCGTATGGTCCCATAGAGCTCTTTTAAGGATTCCAATCGGGAAAAAGAATTAATATCTTGTACTTCTGTTGTATCAACTATCATTTCAACGATCAACTTCTCCCATAATGATATCTATACTACCTAGTATCGTCATAATATCCGCCAATTTCATTCTTTTAACTAACTGAGGAAGAATTTGCAAATTGATAAAACCCGGTGGGCGAATTTTCCATCGCCAAGGAAAACTGCTTTGATCTCCTATCAGAAAAATTCCCAATTCTCCTTTTGGGGCTTCGACTCTCACATAAAGTTCTTGTTTCGGTAATTCAAAAGTAGGAGAAGGTTTTTTACTAATGAATCGATCTTCAAAATCATTCCATTCTGGATCGCTTTCTCTAGCAAAGCATTGGATTTCTAAATTCTCATAGGGCCCCCCCGGAATTCCTTCCAAAGCCTGTTGAATAATTTTTACCGATTCTGTCATTTCACCGATTCGGACTAAATAACGAGCTAATGAATCCCCTTCTTTTTGCCACTGGACTTCCCAATCAAATTCGTCGTAACACTCATAATGATCCACTTTACGAAGATCCCATTCTATTCCAGACGCTCGTAGCATTGGTCCTGATAAACCCCAATTTATTGCTTCTTCTCCACCAAAAATGCCTACTCCTTCAACTCGTTCTAAAAAGACAGGGTTTCGTGTAATAAGTTTTTGATATTCAACAACCCCCGTTAAAAAATAATCACAGAAATCCAAACATTTCTCTATCCAGCCATGGGGTAAATCGGCCGCTATCCCTCCGATACGAAAATAATTATGCATCATTCTCATACCGGTGGCAGCTTCGAATAGATCATATACTAATTCTCTTTCTCTGAAAATATAGAAGAAGGGAGTCTGTGCACCAATATCTGCCATAAAAGGGCCGAGCCATAACAGATGAGAGGCTATACGACTCAACTCCAACATAATTACTCTGATATAGCTGGCCCTTTTAGGTACTTGAATATTTCCCAACTGTTCTGGTCCATTTACAGTTATTGCTTCTGTGAACATAGTAGCTAAATAATCCCAACGTGTTACATAAGGCAGATATTGTATAATTGTTCGGTTTTCCGCAATTTTTTCCATCCCTCTGTGTAAATAACCCAATATCGGTTCACAGTCAATAACATCTTCGCCATCGAGAGTAACGATGAGACGAAGAACACCATGCATTGATGGGTGGTGAGGCCCCATATTTACTCTCATAAGGTCTTTTCCTGTAGCTAGTATACTCATAGGTTTTTCCTCGATTCATTCTTACATGAATTGTTGAAAACAAAAAGAAGTTATCAAGATTCAAAATCTAATAAATCAAATAATTCAAAATTCTTTTTTTCAAATTAACGATTTTTTGACTCCCGGATATTCAACTGACTAATTAATTCTTTATAACGTACTCCATTTTTCTTTGACAAATAAGAAAGTAGGCGTTGGCGTTTTTCCAGAACTTTCCGTAAACCCCTCTGAGATAAATAGTCTTTTCTGTGCAATTCCAAATGGGAAGTAAGTCTTTGTATCTTATTAGTGAAACTTAATACTTGAAATTCAACAGACCCACTGTTTTCTTTTTTTTTTTCTTGAAAAGTAACTGAGATGAATGAATTTTTTACCATAAAACGAAATCCTCTTTTCCCTTTCTTTTAATATGAAATTTACTGATCAGTAATAATAATGTTAGTCATTTGAATTGAATATACACAATCATCTTAAAGCCGTTATGAACTTCCGATAAAATCAATCAACAATCAATCCCATTTTCAATGTGATTAGGGATAAAAAGGATGGTATATTTCTTCAAAAGAGAAAAAGCGAGACCTAAAAAAAAATTCTGTTAATTCATTTATAGATCTAACCAATCCGTATGTCCTTAAAGTGGTATCCTGTATCATAATGGAATGTAAGACAAGGCATGTGTCCGTCTCTTTGTTTTCATATACCAGGTATGGTACGTATGGTACGCGATCGATAAGAAAAATGTACTAGTAACAAATTTGCAATCGTGGATACATATGTATCCTTATCATACTGAAACGACTGCCATTATTGGTATTAAACCAATAGCGATTCATACAAACTAAATCTTCTAATCGATAATTGGGCCAAAGAAAGAACTTTAATTTAATTAGTTTCTTTTTCTCTCTAGCAAGATCTTTGCTTTTATCCAAAACGTGACCCCCTTTTTTTACGTTATTACAAAATACGGAATTTCTCTGAATACCATTTTGATTCTTCCAATTGAAACAAATCAGAGTTCTCAATTCTCTACGATGGTTAGGGAATAAAATATTTTCAGGAACAAGCAAATCATAATTCTTTTTGTCTCTATTTCCAGTCATTCTTTGATGTCTTGCAATGGATTCATAATTTTTTTTTTTATGAACATAGCTTTTTTCTCGGTATCTTTTAGTAATTTGGCGCTTATTCTTATGAACCAATGAAATACCTACGATTTGATATATAAAAAACTGTCCATCATTTTTTACAGACAGACGAAGCGGTTCGATAATAAATATTCCCCCTTTCACCAATTCTGTAAGAGTGAAATCCTTATGAATCGTCAAAATATCCAGACCCATTTCTCCCCCTTGAATAGAGGATATAGCAATTTCTCTTGGATTTATCAGTCGAAGCAGGAGACAATAGATCTTGATATTATTTATTATTCTTTGATTTAAAAAAGAATCCCATCTCAACTGAAAATGCAAATACTTTTTTAGGAAGAAATAAAGTTCTGCTTCTGTGTTGTTCTTGTATTGTTTTTTCGTTCTACGTTTTTTGATGTCTGATCCCGAAGAATTTGCTTCAACATCTTTTTCTTGGTTTGAGAGAACTGACCCAAGACTTACTTGGTTTTGTGCATCTGATCGAGGATTCCCTTGGTCTGGGGGTTCTTTTTCTTCTTTACTTCTATTGTATAATTCAAGAGAGTTTTTTTGATTTGATGATATAAAAAGGTCTTCCTTTTTCTTTCGAGTTATTTTTTTATTCCCATTTTCATTTCCATTAAAACTGAAAAGAAGTAATTTGATTGGTATGATCCACGGTTTTTTTTTATATGCATTAAAAAATAGCACTAATTCTCGGAAGAACCAAAGCTCCAGATTTGATATAGGACAACTTAGTATTGCTTCATTCATTCCCATCCAATCAAAAAAGAACTTTTTTTGATTGGATGGTTTAATTTCTTCATCTTCATGAATTGTAAGATAAAAAAGAACTTTCTTATTAATTTCATCAATTATTTGATACTTATCAGCCCCAATCTTAGTATTTTGATTCCTGTTGGTACCAATATCAACCCAGACTTCAATATCAACCTTATTTCTAAGACAAAAATCGAGAATTCTCCAATCAAAATATTTTCTATCCGAAAATTTATCCATATCCATAATATTATCTTCTTCTAGATAATTATTAATAGGGATACCTCCCAACATATCAAATAATTTGCCTTCCCTTATGTTGGAATTAGAAAAGATTTCTTCTTTATTATTTACTTGGAATAATGATTTATGAATATACGAGTCTTTCTTATCTTCATAATTAATAGATTTATATGATAAAAGATCATATCTATAGTGTTTTTTAAAATTATCCTTTTGATTCTGTAACGGATTCGCTTCAAAAAAATTTTGTTTGTCGGAATGAGTTAATCCATTTTTTTCATATGAACCCTTTTTGTTTAAATCTTTCTTTTGAGCCATACTGTGTTGATTGGCTCTATTTCGCCATTTTTGTGGTACTAATATAGGCCATCTTATCCGAGATAAATCGGATTGATATAGATAATGCCCCTTTAACCAGTTTTTCCATTGATTCATTTCAAAATTCCAAAAAGATTCATGTCTTAATTCGTAATGAAATATTCCTTGTTTTTTAAAATAATCTTTTATTTCCTTCTTAAGAAAAAGGGATGTTCCGTCATATTGAAAGACAAATCTTAAATTATAAAAGTGAATAAGTTGGGTTTGTGATAATTTGTAAAATACATATGCTTGTGATTGTGAGAAAAAAGAGAAATCATAAGAAATCTTTGAATTCTTATTACTAACCTTAGAAAGTGATTTTTTTATAGTCGAAATAAAGTGAATTTCATTTTTACTTTTACTTGTTTTATTAATTCTTTCCTGATTTGTTTCATTATTGTGGATATTTTTCTCAATAATTTGGATTTTTTTTGGTGATTCAAAAAAAAAATTGGCATTGATTCTTGGAATATTGACAATAGCTAGAAAAATTTTTATGTATATCCCTTCAATGAAAAATTTTATAAAGAAATATGATTTACCAATTAATCGAGTATTTCTTTTTTTTAATATTTGCCAAATCTTTTTGGACGCTCCTAATATTTTAGGACGATAACTTGTTTTGTTCGAACTAATATTTATTTTGTAAGTTAGCTGTTTTTTTTTCTTTTCTTTTGTAATTTTTTCTATTTTCTTTTTTATTATGTTTGTTCGATTAGTCAGATCTTTTATTTTTTTTTCGGGCAGTGCTAAATTTGTCCAATCCATAGATCGAATTTGAATGGACGATTCGTGAATCATCCGATTACTCATTATCAAATCTTTTTTATCTTCACCCAATTCATCTATTTCTCGCAATCTAAATAATGGAATTTTGTTTGTTTTTGAAAGTTCTTTTACTCTTCCTTTTACTTTTAGTAATAGAATTCTTTTGATGACCCATCTTTTTGTTTCTTTTGCGATTTGTTGAAAAATTTTGGTTCTTTCTTTTAAAACTCTTAAAGACTTTGTTTTCAATTGTCTAATTTTTTTTTTTAGTTCTTTGAAAATGGGTTTAAAAAATGAAGGTCTTTTTCGGGGAGGACCAAAAGGCAACTCCGCTTCCATTCCCCAAACTGTTAAAAAACAAAAATCGTTGTTTTTTTGTTCCCCTTTTTTTTTCATTGCATCTTTATGAGGGAATTGTAGCTTAGATTTGTGCCAGGGTTTCAGGCAAAAAGGAAATAGGATCTTTATCTGAATACCCTCTGTTAACCAGTTTTTCGGAAATTCTCGTTCGGATAATTGAACACCATTATGGGTGCATTTTACATACATTTCCCTATTCCAATCCTTTAAATCCTCGGACCATTCGGGAATTTGAAATAATAGCATGCGAGCAATATTTTTAGCTATTATCAGTGAAGGTAATATAATATATTTTCTAAGAATTGATTGAGTTAATAATACAAAACTTCTGAGTATTTGAGCAAAAAAAAATGTATTCCAGATTTCTGCTATGGGTATCTCTGTTTTTTCTTTTCTTTTGTATTTTTCTCTTTTGTCCTCCTCTTGGTTATCAATTTTTTTTTGCTTTTCAATTTTAGAATCAGAAAGTTTTTTGTCTTTTTGTTTCCACATCCAATTTTTAAAAATAACTTTCATCAGTTCGGAAATATCAAAAGAAAAAAAAAAAGATTTGTCTAGCCTGTCCAAAAAAAGCGGGGAATGCACATTTGCTTGAAACAGTTCCCAAGTAATAGTTTTACGTCTTTGTGCGCGCATGGAGCCTTTGATTAGACCTCGACGAAAATCCGATTGTTGTGAATAATGGGTCAAATTCACTTTCTTTGCTTGCTTAGGACTCTTAGTATATTTTGTATTAATATACGTGGAGGTATTTGGCTTTGGCTGGTTATCAGTAAAAATAACTACATGTTTGAACTTTCTCGAACGAATTGCCCCTGCTACAGTTTCGCCCCTGTTTTTCTTTTTTTGTCCTAAACCAGTAATTGAGTTGTATGACCAGCGAGGAACCTTTTTACTAATTTCTTTTATTCCAATAGAGTTTTTTCTAATTCTTTGGTCGTTGGGATCCGTTATAACTACATCGAATAAAATTTTTAAAATTAGTATTCGATCTTCTGAATCAATTTTTTCTTGTGTGTGTTCTGGAAATAAAGAACGTACTTTTTTTGTTGAAAATAATTTTAGACGAAACCCATCTAGTGTCTGCTCAAATTTGGTATAATTCTTAATAAGAAGAAGACCAT